GGAAAGGATGAGAGAAAGAGAGAAAAAGAATATCAATGATATATGATTCCAATATGTAAGGTCTATGATTCATCTCATAAAGGAGAATGTAATAAAGCATTAATAGTGATTGATCCATAATTAGACAAATCTGTTAAAATCAAGAGCCCCGAGCCAATAAAGACTGAGAGGATTGCCTCAAGAACAAATTTCGTTTAGGGGCTCCGTTGTAGAGTTCAGACCTAACCATTAATCGAGAAGCGATGGGAACGACGGAACCCATGAATACATAAGAGTCTATTGAAAACGAATCTTAATGATTCATTGGGTAGGATGGCGGAACGAACCAGAGAAACCAATTCATTTATTCTGAAAGGCTATGTCATCGACTAATCCTACAACTGAATATTGAAAGAGTAACTATCCGCCCGCGAAAATCTTTCTTTTCTATTGGATTTCTTTTCTATTGTCTATTGGATTTCGAAATTTTAGTCGATCCGATATGATAATAAAAGGCAAAAATAAAGATTCGTTATAACCTTATAACAAAATGACTTTATCTATACCATTAACTATATAACTATAAAAAAAAATAAAAAAGAAATCTAAATAAAAATGATATATAAATCAAATACATGTTTAGTTATATATCAAAACAAGATATACAAAATTCTAATAGACTAGATAAAATTTCAAAGAATCTCATGATTCAGTATATTGTTTCAGTATATTATTCATTAAATACATAGATATGTTTTTTAATCGTTTCATTCGCGAGGAGCTGGATGAGAAGAAACTCTCATGTCCAGTTCTGTAGTAGAGATGGAATTGATAAACAACCATCAACTATAACCCCAAAAGAACAAGATTCCGTAAACACCATAGAGGGAGAATGAAAGGAATGTCTTATCGAGGTAATCGTATTTGCTTCGGTAGATATGCTCTTCAAGCGCTTGAACCCGCTTGGATCACATCTCGACAAATAGAAGCAGGTCGGCGAGCAATGACACGAAATGCCCGCCGCGGTGGAAAAATATGGGTACGTATATTTCCAGACAAACCAGTTACAGTAAGACCTACAGAAACACGTATGGGTTCGGGGAAAGGATCTCCCGAATATTGGGTAGCTGTCGTTAAACCTGGTAGAATACTTTATGAAATGAGCGGAGTAGCAGAAAATATAGCCAGAAAGGCTGTTTCAATAGCGGCATCAAAAATGCCTATACGAACTCAATTCATTATTTCGGGATAGGAATGTAGAACCAAAAGAAAGGTTTTGGGCAATGAAAAAAAAAAACAATTTCAGGTTTCCTTTTTTGTTTTGAACAAATAACATTTCTTTTTTTTTTTTTTACTTTACTTCGCCCTTTGCATTGATTGAAAAAACAGATAAAAAAATGATTCAACCTCAAAGCCATTTAAATGTAGCGGATAACAGCGGAGCCCGAGAATTGATGTGTATTCGAATTATAGGAGCTAGTAATCGACGATACGCTCATATTGGTGACGTTATTGTTGCTGTAATCAAGGAAGCAGTACCAAATACACCTCTAGAAAGATCAGAAGTGATCAGAGCTGTAATTGTACGTACTTGTAAAGAACTCAAACGTGACAACGGTATGATAATACGATATGATGACAATGCTGCCGTTGTTATTGATCAAGAAGGAAATCCAAAAGGAACTCGCATTTTTGGAGCGATCGCCCGCGAATTAAGACAGTTAAATTTCACTAAAATAGTTTCATTAGCACCTGAAGTATTATAAGATGAAATTGGAATATAGTTACTGTAATATAGTTGTAGTAGTTAAATGAAATCGATTAAATTAATTAGTAAATTTAGATTTATTAGGAGATTGGTTGTGTCTCACGTATATGCCTTTAATAATTCATAAATATTTAATAGTTCATAAATACAAAATAAAGAAAAAGAGCATGTTGATTATATAAAAATTCGAGTACAACAATAATATAAGTTTATCATGAATAAAGACACTATTGCCAACATAATAACCTCTATACGAAATGCTGACATGAATAAAAAAAGAACAGTTCGAATACCATCCACTAACATTAATGAAAACATTGTTAAAATCCTTTTAAGCGAAGGTTTTATTGAAAACATGAGGAAACATCAGGAAAGCAACAAAGATTTTTTGGTTTTAACCCTACGACATAGAAGGAATAGGAAAGGACCTTCTAAAGCTGTTTTAAATTTAAAACGGATCAGTCGACCCGGTCTACGAATCTATTCTAATTACCAAAGAATTCCTAGAATTTTAGGCGGAATCGGGATTGTAATTCTTTCTACTTCTCGGGGTATAATGACAGACAAAGAAGCTCGACTAGAGAGAATCGGTGGAGAAATTTTGTGTTATATATGGTAATCCTTCTAATATCACCCCTCCTATATTAGTTGATACCTCAAGAAATTTTACCCGGACTGAAAGAAAAAAAGGATTCATGAGGGTTTTCTTACTGACCCATTTCCCAATGGTATAATTCTGAATTCGTTTAGATA